AACCTAAAATTCCTAATAATAAACCAAAATCCCCTACACGATTAGTTACAAACGCTTTTTGACAAGCATTTGCTGCAGGAGTTCGTGTGAACCAAAACCCTATTAATAGATAGGAACACATTCCAACCAATTCCCAAAAAATATAAATTTGTATCAAATTCGAACTAGTAACTAATCCCAACATCGAAGTACTGAAAAAACTCATATAAGCAAAAAATCTCAAGTATCCTTGATCGTGAGCCATATAATTATCACTATAAATAAGAACCATAATTCCAACAGTAGTGATTAACATTGACATAATAGAAGTAAGTGGATCGATCAAGTAGCCAAATTCTAAAGAAAAATCATTATCGAGGGTCCAAGACCATACATATTGATAGATAGAACTGCTTTTTATTTGCTGAATAGACAGATTAGTTGAAAAAATCATGATTATACTTAACAATAAAATACTCGAAAAAGCCCACATACGACGGAGATTTTTTGTTGCTGTCGGAAAAAGAAGAAGTCCCACTCCTATTAACATAGGAACTGGAAGTGGAAGGAAAGGTATGATCCACGCATATTGATATGTCTGTTCCATAAAAAAAGTTTTTTAATTCTTAATTAATATTAATTGTTTCCGATTCACCGGATCTTACCTCTTTTTGATTTGAAAGGAGTCAATAAAAAAATAAAGATATGCACTAACTTAAATAGAAATAGAATTTTTGAATTTTTATTTCTTTTTATACTTATTCTTTATAAGTTTCTGCTAAATACTTCAAATATTCAAATCAAGAAGTTACAATTGGTCAAATCATATGAAAAAAGCAGATTAATTACTAGTCTCCTTCGAACTTTCAAATTCAAGTTAAATTAGGCATATTTTTCGCGAATTTGACAAGTTACTAAAAAAAAAAAAAGAATATTCTTTTTTTTTTTAGTAATAAAAATAGTTTATGCAATTTTCCCATATCTTTCACGCATCTTATGTATTCTTTTTGATTTTAGAATCAAAAATATTATCTAGAAAAGAAATACATAATGAATTGGCAAAGCGCAAATTTCTTTTGAACAATAGATGTCTTTCACATCCAGCTATACCAATGAGTAATCTCTTAATTTTTATTTAAATGGCAGTTCCAAAAAAACGTACTTCTGCATCAAAAAAGCGTATTCGTAAAAATTTTTGGAAAAGGAAGGGGTATTGGGCAGCGTTAAAAGCGTTTTCCTTAGGGAAATCTATTTCTACCGGGAATTCCAAAAGTTTTTTTGTGCAACAAACAAATAAAATAAGTAATAAAACATAACATGTTACAATAATCTGAATCGGCTTGACTCAAAAATTGACTCATTTCATTTCGAAAATAAAATTCCCGCTTTCCATTCCCTGTTGAGTTAATCAATAGGAAATGGAATTTGTTTCGCTCTTAGAATTAGAATAAGGATTTTTCTCTTTACCGTACTGAATTCAAAAAAAAAAAAAAGAATCCTTTTTTTTGACAAAAAAACATAAGATACGTAATTGTCTTTTTAGTATATTTTCTCATTTCCAAGGTGGGGAGTATTATTTTCCCCATCAGCCTGTTTCTTACAATAATATAAGCAATAATATAACTTTTTTCTCTAGATCCACGTTTTCTCTATAGAAAGGCGAGTCAAAAATCAAAATCATTGAAACTAATTGATTAAAATTCTAAACCTTTTTGTGCAACTTTCTTCTTTTTGGATTTTCTATGAATTCCTATATAGACTCCCATATATTTATTGCCATCAATCCACTCAAAAACACTTAACAAGTTTTTTTGGATAAATATGTGTCAATTTTTACTGATCCAAAATTTTTTTGTTCATTGATAAAATGGATTTTTTGGTTTCGATGTTTGAAATCAAATAAATCAAAAACAGTTCATTAAAACAAAACAAAAATGTTTTTTTTGGGGGGGGTTCTATCCCTTAATTCATAGTTGGACTATCTAGTTTTCCAAGAGTTCAAGTCGAGGAGAGTCTAAAATACACACTAAAACTAAAACCCTAAATTCAAATAATGAACCTTCAAATACCTATTTGAACTTTGAACGAATTTTTATTCATCAATTTGAATCTTTCCTAAAAAATATTGCAACAATTTAATTCTTAAATCTAGACGATTGCTTATTCATAGGGTATTATGAATTCAAGACAAGCCGCTATGGTGAAATTGGTAGACACGCTGCTCTTAGGAAGCAGTGCTAGAGCATCTCGGTTCGAGTCCGAGTGGCGGCATGTCATCTCCTAAAAAAAGTAAATAGATCCTATAATGAATTCAATTTCCGATTTCCTTTTTATAATTATGGGACTCCTTAAAAAAATTTATGATATTTTCAACTTTAGAGCATATATTAACTCATATTTCTTTTTCGATTGTTTCAATTGTAATTACAATTCATTTCATAACTTTTTTAGTCGATGAAATCGTAAAACTATATGATTCATCCGAAAAGGGGATGATAATGACTTTTTCCTGTATAACAGG